TATATATTATTTTGTGTGATTGTGTAATAATGTATATACATAAAAATATAGTGAATAAATATTTGCACAGCTAGGCATGTGGGGGTAATTGGAGTACGTTGATGACAAGTCAGTCCTGCTTTTGGGGTTTGACAAGAAATATAAGGCTTGTCCAGCGTAAGGGGGTAGGGGGTTTGTCGATAACAAACGTTTGTGGCATCTTGATTGTTATGCGGGTGGAGGGCAAGACTAAGTTCTCGTGATAATACTCCTTATGTGCGTGGCACAGACTATGTGGTATCCAGGATATGTCATTATATCATTCATTATTCATTATCTCTGAGCAATCATAGATGTTCCACCCTATTCGTCTTTTCTGAAGGAGCCCCTGCATGTCAGTGAATGGAGACCTAAAATAAAAATACCAAATGTTGGTGGGGTTCTTGGCATGTGGGGTCATGGACTCATGGTACTTCTAACATTAATCAGATGCCAGTAACAAGCTAGTTATGGGGATACAACTGTTAATGGACCTGAAATAGGAACCAGATGCCAGTAATAATTCAGTTATGAAACCTAGCAGTTATTGTCCTTCATCTCATTAACTCTATGTTCCAGACAGACAAGAATGTTCGGCTCTTACTACATACGATGGTTTCGGGAAATGACATGTTAGACCACATAGAGATAATGGTGTATATCATCTAATGGTAGATGAAACATTATGGTATGGTGGCTAGAAATTAATGTGGATTAAACATAGTATGCCTTATGTACTTAAACAATTTAATGTACGTGCAAACATTATGGTATGGTGGCTAGAAATTAATGTGGATTAAACATAGTATGCCTTATGTACTTAAACAATTTAATGTACGTGCAAACATTATGGTATAGTCAGAGAATAGTTTAATGTAGAATCTTAGCTTTGGGAGTTAAGGGTGAGAGTTGAATTCTCTTTTCTCTGAGGCGGCGCTAGGAAGGATTTTAACCTTCGATCTTCGGTTTACAAGACCGGTGCTTTGATGTCTAAGCTACTAGGGCAGTTTCAGTTTGAGGCTTTATTTTCTGGTAAGCCAGTCAGAGGGAGGGCGATTAGGAATAGGGCAAAATAAACTGTGGAAGCTACCTGTCCAATTAAGACGAACGGGTGTTCAACTGGTTGGCCTCCAATTCATGTGAGTACTAGTATGTCGGCCACCAGGGCTCAGAATAGAATTTGAGAAAGGGGTCGGAACGTGTTTCCTCGTTGTTTAGAGGTGTGGAGTATTGGTACTAATATTAGGACTAGGATAGAGAATAGAAGGGCTAGAACTCCACCTAGTTTATTTGGGATGGATCGGAGAATGGCGTAGGCGAAGAGAAAGTATCATTCGGGCTTGATGTGTGGGGGAGTGACAAGGGGGTTGGCGGGTGTGAAGTTGTCTGGGTCGCCCAGGAGGTTGGGGGAGAATAGTGCTACGGAGGTGAGTCCGACTAGCATTAGGATAAACCCCAATAGGTCTTTATATGAGAAGTACGGGTGGAATGTAACCTTATCTGCGTCTGAGTTTAATCCTGTTGGGTTGTTTGATCCTGTTTGGTGTAGAAATAGGAGGTGAATTATGCTAGCTCCAGCGATTACGAATGGTAGAAGAAAGTGGAAGGCGAAAAATCGGGTAAGGGTGGCGTTGTCTACTGAAAAGCCGCCTCAGATTCATTGTACTAGTGTGTCGCCGATGTACGGAAAGGCGGAGAGGAGGTTGGTGATGACGGTTGCCCCTCAAAATGATATCTGTCCTCAGGGCAGTACATATCCCACGAAGGCGGTTATTATGGTGAGAAGCAGGAGGATTACTCCGATATTTCAGGTTTCTTTTTGGAGGTATGAACCATAGTATATACCTCGTGCTACGTGAAGGTACAAGCAGATGAAGAAGAAGGAGGCCCCGTTTGCATGAATATTTCGGATTAGTCATCCGTAATTTACGTCTCGGCAGATGTGGGCAACAGAGGAGAAGGCTGTTGAAATGTCAGCTGTGTAGTGTATTGCAAGAAATAGTCCTGTTAGGATTTGTGTGACAAGGCAGAGGCCTAGGGGTGAGCCAAAATTTCATCACACGGAGATGTTGGAGGGTGTGGGGAGGTCAATAAATGCTCCATTAATAATTTTAAGTAGTGGGTGTGTTTTCCGGATGTTTGCCATTGGTTTTTATAGTTGAATTAACAACGGTGGTTTTTCAAGTCATTGGTCTTGGTTAGAGTCCGAGTAAAAATTATGTTTTATTTTACTTTTTTAGTTTTAATTGGGTTAGTTTTAGGTTTGGTGGGGGTAGCTTCGAATCCCGCTCCTTATTTTGCGGCCTTGGGGTTGGTTGTGGCTGCTGCGGTGGGGTGTGGTATTTTGGTTGGGCATGGTGGATCTTTTCTTTCTTTAGTTTTATTTTTGATTTATCTTGGTGGGATGTTGGTGGTGTTTGCTTATTCTGCGGCATTAGCTGCAGAGCCCTATCCTGAGACATGGGGGGATTGGTCAGTGTTGTTTTATGTAGTGGTTTACATTACGGGGGTTTTGGTTGTGGGTGGTTTGGTGGGGGGTGATTGGTATTCGTATTCTTGGGTGGTTGTTGATGAGTTTAAGGATTTGTCCTTGCTTCGGGGGGATTTTAGCGGGGTGGCACTTATGTACTCTTTAGGGGGAGCGATATTAGTGGTGTCGGGGTGGGTATTGTTGTTGACTTTGTTTGTAGTGCTGGAGCTTACTCGGGGGCTCAGTCGGGGGGCTCTTCGTGCTGTTTAGGTTAGTGTGATGAGGAGGATTGATAGTGTGGTGGTTAGGAAGAAGATTGTAAGGTATGTTTTGATCAAGCCTTGTTGAATGTTGTTTGTGGCTTTAATTAGTGGGATTTGGCTAGTTGTAATTCCTTTTGGTCCTACTTTTTCTAGTCATGTTTGGTCAATTAGGTGAGTTGCTATAGTTTGTCCTAGGCTCAGTTTAATTTTTGGGGCTAGGCGATGAATAATTGATGGGAAATATCCCAGCATGTTGGAGAAGTTGTGTAGTGGAATTGTGGGGGTAATTTTTAGTTGTTTGTTTGTTAGGCTTGTTAGTTCTAGGGCTATGAGTAATCCTAGGGCCGTTACTAGTAGTGCGGATAACTTAAGGGTTATGGGTATGGTTATAATTGGTGTTTTTGCTGGTAAAAAGTTAGAGGTAATAAATAGTCCGGCCAGGATGCTTCCTCAGGCAAGTCGTTTGATTGGGTTGATTACTGTTGGGTTGTTTTCATTGAGGGGTGATAGGGGGAGGAATCGGGGGGAGCCCATAGAGGCGAAGAAAATAACTCGGAAGCTGTATACGGTTGTGAAGGAGGTGGCAATGAAAGTTAGGGTTAGGGCTCAGGCGTTCAGGTGTGATGTGTTCAGGGCTTCAATGATGGCGTCTTTTGAGAAAAACCCGGAGAGAAATGGTATCCCGGTTAGGGCTAGACTGCCAATGGTGAGGCAGGTGGAGGTGAGCGGAAGCATGGTGTGGAGGCCTCCTATTTTTCGGATGTCTTGTTCATCATTAAGGCTGTGGATAATGGATCCGGAGCATAAGAATAGTATTGCTTTAAAGAATGCGTGGGTACAGATGTGTAGGAAGGCTAGTTGGGGTTGGTTTAAGCCGATGGTGACTATCATTAGGCCTAGTTGGCTGGACGTGGAAAAGGCTACGATTTTTTTGATGTCATTTTGTGTTAGGGCACAGGCAGCGGTAAATAAGGTAGTTGTAGCTCCAAGGCAGAGGCAGGTTGTTAGGGCGATTTGGTTATGTTCCATTAGGGGGTGGAGCCGGATGAGTAGGAAGATGCCGGCTACAACCATGGTGCTGGAGTGTAGTAGGGCAGAGACCGGTGTTGGACCTTCTATTGCTGAAGGGAGTCAGGGGTGGAGACCGAATTGGGCTGATTTTCCTGTGGCAGCTAGGATTAAGCCCATGAGTGGTAGGGTTGCTTGGTTGTCTTGGGGGGAGGCGAATATTTGTTGAATTTCCCAAGTGTTTATGTTTATTGCAAATCATGCTATGCTTAAGATCAGTCCAATATCTCCTACCCGGTTGTAAATAACTGCTTGTAAGGCGGCGGTGTTGGCGTCCGCGCGTCCGTATCATCACCCGATTAATAGGAAAGATATAATGCCCACTCCTTCTCAGCCGATGAACAGCTGAAATATGTTGTTGGCTGTGACTAGGGTAATTATGGCAATCAAGAATAGGAGCAGATATTTGAAGAATCGGTTTATGTTGGGGTCTGAGTGTATGTATCACGAGGCAAATTCTAAAATTGATCAAGTTACGTAGAGGGCTACGGGTGTAAAGATAATTGAGTATTGGTCAAATTTGAAGCTGATGTTAATGTCAAAGGTGGCAATATTTATTCAATGTCAGTTAGTAGTGATGACTTCTATGCCTTGGTCAAAAAATACTGCAAGGGGGAGTAGGCTAGCATAGAAGGCTGTTTGAACTGCGGTTTTGACATGGGTGGTTGCCCATTTTTTGTTGAGAGGGCTGGGGTTGAGGGATACGATAAGGGGATATGTCAGAAGAATGAAAATGATTAGGAGGGTTGAGCTAAAGATGAGTGTAGGTGAATGCATAGCTTCTACTTGGAGTTGCACCAAGAGTTTTTGGTTCCTAAGACCAACGGATGAACTATTATCCTTTAAAAGCCGAGTGACCCATGGATTTGAACCATGGTGCTGAAGAATTAGCAGTTCTTAGTGCCCCCGGCTTCTCTCGGTGAACAAGGAGGGTTTAGCTCCCATCTTTAGAACCACAATCTAATATTTTGTTTAAACTATGCTTACAGAAACATCAGCCCCACATGAGTTCTGGCTTTAGCATCAGTAGAATAATGGGGATGAGGTGTAGTGCTATGAGTAGGTGTTCTCGTGTGTGGGATGGTTCAACTGCCATAATTAAGGTGGACACTGGGCCTCGTTGTGTTATTAGATACATGTAGAGGGAGTAGCTGGCGGTAATGAGGGTTCCTCCTCCTGTGAGGATAATTGTTCAGTTTGATCAGTTGAATATTGAGGTAATAATGACTAGTTCTCCTATTAGGTTGGGGAGAGGAGGGAGGGCCAGGTTGGCTAGGTTGGCGATAAATCATCATGTGGCTATTAGGGGTAGTACGGCTTGTATTCCTCGTGCAAGAAGCAGGGTTCGGCTATGAAGGCGTTCATAGTTAGTGTTTGCTAAACAGAATAATGCGGAGGATGCTAGGCCGTGTGCGATTATCAGAATAATGGCTCCGGTAAAGCCTCAGGGGGTTTGGATGAGGATTCCTGCTACTACTAGTCCTATGTGGCTTACTGGTGAGTATGCAATTAGGGATTTTAGGTCTGTTTGTCGCAGACAAATTGACCCGGTCATGATAATGCCTCATAAAGCTAGAATAATAAATGGGTACGCGAGATTTTTGGATGTTGGTTCTAGCATAATAATCATTCGTATTATGCCGTAGCCGCCAAGTTTTAGTAGTACGGCGGCCAGGACTATGGATCCTGCAATTGGGGCCTCTACGTGCGCTTTTGGGAGTCAGAGGTGGGCCCCGTATAGGGGTATTTTCACTAGGAAGGCGATTAAGCAGGCCGCCCATCAGATTTTGTCGGCTCAAGTGCATAGCGGGGCGGGTTGTATATATTGAATAATCAATATTGAAAGGGAGCCTAGCTCTTTTTGCAGGATTAGTAGGGCAACTAGCAGAGGGAGGGATCCGGCTAGGGTATAAAATAGAAAATAGGTGCCTGCGTTAAGTCGTTCAGTTTGGTTTCCCCATCGTGTAATAATAATTAGGGTTGGGATTAGTGTGGCTTCAAATATGATATAAAATAGGATGATTTCGGTGGCCCCAAAGGCTATAATTAGGAATAGTTGGAGGGACACTAGTAGGGTGATGTAGGTTCGTTGGCGGCTGATTGGTTCTGGGGAGATGTGGTTTTGGCTTGCTAGAATTATTAAGGGGAGAAGTCAGCATGTCAAGACGAGTAGGGGTGTGGAGAGCGGGTCTGTGCCCAGGTAGGGGTTTGAGGAGGTTCAACCGGTTTCTGAGTTTCAGTTAAGTAGAGTCAGGCTTGCGGTGGCAATGACTAGGGCTTGGGCTGTTGTTGTGGTTCAAAGTCATTTTGGGGTTGCAAGTCAGGTCGTTGGAAATAGCATTAGTGTTGGGATTATAATTTTTAGCATTGTAGGAGATTTAGATTTTGGAGGTGGTCTGTGCCATGTGTACGCGTGGTAGCTACAAGGAGGGCCAAGCCTGCTCCGGCTTCACATGCCGAGAATGCTAGTAGCAGTATTGGGGCGGTGGCGTAGGTGGTGGATTCTAGTTGAAGGGATCAGAGGGAGAGGGCGATAAATAGAGATAGTATCATTCCTTCTAGGCAGAGAAGGGCGGAGAGGAGGTGGGTTCGGTGGAAGGTTAATCCTATTAGTCCTAACATGAAGGCGGAGCTGAAGCTGAAGTGTACAGGGGTCATAAGACGACTATGGACTTGCACCATAATTAGTTGAGCCGAAATCAGCGGTCTTACTTTGGACTAGTCATCTATTCGGCCCATTCAAGCCCCCCTTGGGTTCATTCATAAATGAGGCCTAGGGTTAATAGGATTAAAATGGTTGTTGCTCAGAGTAGGGCGGCGGTGGGAGAGGCTAGTTGATCTCCCCATGGTAGGGGGAGTAATAGTGCAATTTCTAAGTCGAATAGGAGGAATAAGATTGCCACTAAAAAGAATCGCAGTGAAAAAGGAAGGCGGGCAGATCCGAGGGGGTCAAAGCCGCACTCGTAGGGGGAGAGTTTTTCGGAGTCAGGGTTTATTTGTGGTAACCAGAATGCAACGACTGCTAGGATGCAGGATAGGGTGACTGCAATTGCTAGGACTGCTATAATTAGGTTCATTACCTTTCCTTGGATTTTAACCAAGGCTAAATGATTGGAAGTCATTTGTACTGAATGTTGATACTAGAAAGGTTATGATCCTCATCAATAAATAGAGACGTATAGGAATAGTCAAACTACATCTACGAAGTGTCAGTATCATGCGGCGGCTTCAAATCCAAAGTGGTGTTCAGATGTGAAGTGATATTGGATTTGTCGGAGAAGGCAGACCGCCAGGAAGGTAGAGCCGATGATGACGTGAAGTCCGTGGAACCCGGTTGCGACAAAGAAGGTGGAGCCGTATACCCCATCGGCGATGGTAAATGGAGCTTCGTAATATTCTATTGCTTGGAGGGCTGTGAAGTAAAACCCTAATAGGATTGTTAGGGCTAGTGCTTGAATGGTTTGTTTGCGTTCGCGCTCTATGATGCTGTGGTGGGCTCAGGTGACTGTGACGCCGGAGGCTAACAGTACTGCTGTATTGAGTAGTGGTACTTCAAAGGGGTCTAAGGTGATAATGCCAGTTGGGGGTCAGCATCCGCCTAGTTCTGGTGTAGGGGCCAGACTTGCGTGGTAAAATGCTCAGAAAAAGCCCAGGAAAAAGAAAACTTCTGAGGTGATAAATAGAATTATCCCGTATCGAAGCCCTTTTTGGACAGGGGGTGTGTGGTGTCCTTGAAATGTGCCCTCTCGAATAATATCTCGTCATCATTGGTATATGGTTAGGAGAAGTAGGGCGAGTCCTATTGTTATAAGTACTGTGGAGTTAAAGTGGAATCAGACTGCAAGTCCCGATGTTATCAGGAGGGCGGCTACTGCGCCGGTTAGGGGTCAGGGGCTGGGGTCGACCATGTGATATGCGTGTGCTTGGCGGGCCATTAGACGTTTTCTTGTAGGTAGAGACTTAGTAGAAGAACAAATACGTATGCTTGAATTATTGCTACGGCTACTTCTAGCAGGGTTAGTAGAAATAGCACTGTTGATGTTAAAATAGCTACGGCCGGTATTATTGGAAGGAGTACGAAGGCGGCAGTGGCAATTAGTTGAATTAATAGATGACCTGCAGTTAGGTTTGCCGTGAGTCGAACGCCTAGTGCCAGTGGGCGGATAAATAGGCTGATTGTTTCGATAATAATTAAGACAGGGATGAGGGGAACGGGGGTTCCTTCTGGCAGCAGGTGGCCTAGGGCGGCGGTGGGTTGGTTTCGTATGCCAATAATTACGGTAGCTAGTCATAGGGGGACGGCGAGTCCCATGTTGAGGGAGAGTTGAGTTGTAGGGGTGAAGGTGTAGGGGAGGAGGCCGAGTAGGTTAAGTGTAATTAAGAGTAGCATTAGGGCTGTTAATAGAACAGCTCATTTGTGCCCGCCGAGATTGATGGGTAGTATGAGTTGTTGTGTAAAGCGGTTAATGAATCAACCTTGGAGGGTTAAGAGGCGGTTGTTTAGTCATCGGTTCGTGGGGGTGGGGATGAGTACTCATGGAAGGCTGAGTGCTAGGGCAATTAAGGGGATTCCCAGGTGTGTGGGGCTCATGAATTGGTCAAAAAAGCTTAGGATCATGGTCGGGTTCAGGGTTCAGGTTTAATCTTTTCTGCATTTTTATGGGTGGGTTCGTTCGTGAAGGTATGGCCTAGCACTTTGGGTGGTAGAACAATTAGGAAAATAAGTCATGAGAAAACTAAAATTATAAATCATGGGCTGGGGTTAAGTTGGGGCATGTCACTAAGGGTGGTTGGGGGTCACCAGTCTTTAGCTTAAAAGGCTAACGCTATTCCCTATTTAGCTTCTTAGTGAGGATTCTTCTAGTATTAATGAAGATCAGTTTTCAAAGTGTTCTAGGGGGACTGCTTCAACTACAATTGGCATGAAGCTGTGGTTAGCTCCGCAGATTTCAGAACATTGGCCATAATAAACTCCCGGTCGTGAGGTAATAAAGGCTGTTTGATTTAGGCGTCCGGGCACTGCGTCTATTTTGATGCCCAGGGCTGGCACCGCTCAGGAGTGGAGTACGTCTTCTGCGGAAACTAGAACTCGAATTGGGGATTCTATGGGCACTACCATTCGATGGTCTGCTTCTGGGAGTCGGAATTGCCCTGGGGCGAGGTCTTGTGTGGGGATTATGTAGGAGTCGAAGCCCAGGTCTTCATAGTCCGTATACTCATAACTTCAGTATCATTGGTGTCCTATAGCTTTAATTGTCAGGTGGGGGTCATTAATCTCGTCTATTAGGTAAAGAATTCGAAGGGAAGGTAGGGCAATTAAGATTAAAATTACTGCTGGGAGTACTGTTCATACAATTTCAATTTCTTGGGAGTCCAGTACATATTTGTTTGTTAGTTTAGTTGACACCATGGCCACAATAATGTAAAGTACTAGAGTGCTGATTAGGAAGACAATCATTAGTGTGTGGTCATGGAAGTGGAGAAGTTCTTCTATTACAGGTGAGGCCGCGTCTTGGAATCCTAATTGTGATGGATGTGCCATTTAGTCCTTGGACTTAAGGCACGCAGGCCTTTAACCTGCAATTCTGCCTTGACAAGGCAGTGTTATAGCAATTTTACTAGTGTCTCATGGGAATAAGAAAGTGGCAGAGCGGTTATGCGGCTGGCTTGAAACCAGCAAATGGGGGTTCGATTCCTTCCTTTCTCGTGGCTGGTTAGCTGGTTGATTGCACTTGCACAAAGGCAGGCTCTTCATAGGTGTGGTATGGGGGTGGGCAGCCGTGAAGTCACTCTACATTTGTGGTTGTTAGTTCTACTGACATTACTTCTCGTTTAGCCGCGAATGCTTCTCACAGAATAAATAGGAATATAATCACAGCAACTAATGAGATTAGTGAGCCGATTGAGGAGACGGTGTTTCATAGGGCGTATGCGTCTGGGTAGTCTGAGTATCGGCGAGGCATTCCTGCGAGGCCTAGGAAGTGTTGGGGGAAGAATGTTAGATTGACACCTACAAATATTACGGCAAAGTGGATTTTGGATCAGGTGCCGTGTAGTGTATAACCCGTGAAAAGCGGGAATCAGTGTACGAAGGCCCCTATAATGGCGAACACAGCTCCCATTGATAATACATAGTGGAAATGTGCTACAACGTAGTAGGTGTCGTGAAGTACAATATCTAGAGACGAGTTGGCTAAGACAATTCCCGTTAAGCCTCCCACTGTGAATAGGAAGATAAAGCCTAAGGCTCAAAGTAGAGGGGTATCTCATTTAATTGAACCACCATGAAGGGTGGCCAATCAGCTAAAGACTTTGACACCTGTGGGGATGGCAATAATTATTGTGGCGGAGGTAAAGTAGGCCCGTGTGTCTACGTCCATTCCAACTGTAAACATGTGATGAGCTCATACGATAAAGCCTAGTAGCCCAATGGCCATTATAGCTCATACTATCCCTATGTAGCCAAAAGGTTCCTTTTTGCCGGCATAGTATGCCACAATATGGGAGATTATGCCGAATCCCGGTAGAATTAGAATATATACCTCTGGGTGGCCAAAGAATCAAAATAGGTGTTGGTAGAGGATGGGGTCTCCTCCTCCGGCTGGGTCAAAGAAGGTGGTGTTTAAATTTCGGTCTGTTAGGAGCATTGTGATCCCTGCAGCTAGCACTGGCAGTGATAGTAGGAGGAGTACGGCCGTGATTAATACAGATCACACAAATAGAGGTGTTTGATATTGGGATACTGCGGGGGGTTTCATGTTAATAATGGTGGTAATAAAATTAATAGCCCCCAAAATGGACGAAACCCCAGCCAGGTGAAGGGAGAAAATGGTTAGGTCTACAGAGGCTCCTGCATGGGCCAGGTTTCCCGCCAGTGGAGGGTAAACAGTTCACCCTGTGCCGGCTCCGGCCTCTACCCCAGAGGAGGCTAAAAGGAGTAGGAAGGATGGGGGTAGGAGTCAGAAGCTCATATTGTTCATGCGAGGAAATGCCATGTCTGGGGCCCCAATTATTAGGGGGACCAGTCAGTTTCCGAATCCGCCAATTATGATGGGTATTACTATAAAGAAAATCATGACAAAGGCGTGGGCTGTAACGATAACATTGTAGATCTGATCATCGCCAAGCAGGGCACCGGGTTGGCTCAGTTCGGCACGGATCAGAAGGCTGAGGGCTGTGCCGACTATGCCTGCTCAGGCACCAAATACTAAATACAGGGTGCCAATATCTTTGTGGTTAGTAGAAAAGAATCAACGGGTGATTGCCACAGGTAAGATGGCTGAGCGTTTAAGCGGTGGGTTGTAGCCCCATGCACAGAGGTTAAAGTCCCCTTCTTACCAAGTCCCGTGGTGAAGATCACATCAGATTGCAAACCTGAAGACGCGGGCTCGTCGCCTGCCGGGACTTCCTCCCGCCTCCCTCCCGTTATGGCGGGAGGAAGTAGATGAATGCTCGCTGGATAGGGCACTTAGCTGTTAACTAAGATTTTGTAGGATCGAGGCCTTCTCATCTAGTAAGGCTTTAGCTTAATTAAAGTATCTGGGTTGCATTCAGAAGATGTGGGGTAATATCCTGCAAGTCTTAGACAGGGGCTAGGAGATTTTCACTCCTGCTTAAAGCTTTGAAGGCTTTTGGTCTAGATTGCTATCCTAAGCCCCTATGTTGTTAGGGCTATAATTGCTGGTGTGATGGGTAGTAGGGCCAGTGCTAGTGTGGTGGCAATTGATAGGGTCATGGTGGTTTGGGATGATTTTTGTCGTCATGTTGAGGTGTTGTTGTTGGTGTTGGGGGCAATTGTTAGGGTTATTGCATAACATATTCGTAGGTAGAAGAATAGGCTGAGTAGGGCGGCTAGGGCTATGATTGATGCTGTGAGGGGAAGGTCCTGTTTGGTTAGTTCTTGGAGGATGAGCCATTTGGGTATGAATCCTGTTAACGGGGGGAGGCCTCCTAGGGAAAGTAGTGTTATTATTGCTATTGTGGTTATTATGGGGGTTTTTGATCAAGTGAGAGTCAGCGTACTTAGTTTTGTGGAGGCCACATTTTTGAATGTTAGGAAGGTCGCAGTAGTTATGGTAATATATAGGATTAGGTTTAGGATGGCAAGGTTTGGGGAATACTGTATAACAATCATTATTCAACCTAGGTGGGCGATTGATGAGTATGCTAGGATTTTTCGTAGTTGTGTTTGGTTTAGGCCGCCCCATCCGCCAATGATGGTGGAGGCTAGGCCTAGTATAATTACCAGAGTTGGGTTTATTATTGGACTGATTTGATAAATTAGGGCAAATGGGGCCAGTTTTTGTCAGGTCGAGAGGATGAGACCTGTGGTGAGGTCGAGGCCTTGCAGTACTTCTGGGAGTCAGTAGTGGACGGGGGCTAGTCCAATTTTTAGGGCCAGGGCTATGGTAATTAGGACTAAGGCTGTGGGGTTGGACATTTCTTGGATATTTCATTCTCCTGTGGTTCAAGCATTGGTGGTACTGGCAAATAAAATTATAGCTGCGGCTGCTGCTTGGGTGAGAAAGTATTTAGTTGTGGCCTCGACTGCTCGAGGGTGATGTTGTTGTGCTATTAGGGGGATGATGGCTAGTGTACTGATTTCTAGGCCTATTCATGCTAAAAGTCAGTGGGAGCTTGCAAATGTTAGGGTAGTTCCAATTCCTAGGCTTGAAAGCAGGATGGCAAGTACGTAGGGGTTCATTAGTAAAGGAAGGATTTTAACCAACATGTTTGGGGTATGGGCCCAAAAGCTTTAATTAGCTGACTTTACTAGGAAGTGGTGTAGTGGAAGCACCAAGAGTTTTGATCTCTTGAGGATGGGTTCGAGCCCCTTCTTTCTAAGGAAGCGAGGGGACTTGAACCCCTATTATCCACTCTATCAAAGTGGCCCTTAACCTTCAGGCACGATTCCTATATTGTGCTAGATTTGTGGTGGTAGTCCAGCAGAGGCAATTGGTAGGGAGACATGTCATAATACAAGGGCTAGGGTAATAGGGAGGAAGTTTTTTCATACTAGGTGTATTAGTTGGTCGTATCGGAATCGTGGGTATGAGGCCCGTACCCATAGAAATAGTATTGATAACATTGAGGCTTTGACTATGAGGTTAAGTGCTGTTATTTCAGGTAACATTGGGTTGTGGTAAGCCCCTAGGAATAGGATTGTGGAAAGGGTGTTTATCAGGAGGATGTTGGCGTATTCAGCTAAGAAAAATAGGGCGAAGGGTCCTCCTGCATATTCTACGTTAAAGCCGGAGACTAGTTCTGATTCCCCCTCTGTGAGGTCGAAAGGGGCTCGGTTTGTTTCGGCGAGGGTAGAGATGTATCATATTGCTGCGAGGGGTCAGCCTGGGGCTAGCAGTCAAATTGCCTCTTGTGTAAYATTGAAGGTGTGTAGGGTGAAATTGCCAGTGAAGATAATTATACATAAGAGGATCAAGCCAAGGCTTACTTCGTAGGAGATTGTTTGTGCTACCGCTCGGAGTGCTCCGATTAGGGCGTATTTTGAATTGGAGGCTCAGCCGGAGCCTAAGATTGAGTATACGGCTAGACTGGATAGGGCTAGGATAAATAGGATGCCTAGGTTGAGGTCTGCGACTGGGTAGGGTATTGGTAGCGGTATTCATAGGGTAAGGGCTAGGGTTAGTGCTATAATGGGGGTTGCCAAAAATAAAAATGGGGAGGCTGTGGTGGGGCGTACGGGTTCTTTAATAAATAGTTTGATACCATCAGCGATGGGTTGTAGGAGGCCGTAGGGTCCAACGATGTTTGGGCCTTTTCGTAGTTGCATATAACCTAGCACTTTTCGTTCGATGAGGGTTAAAAATGCTACTGCTAATAGGATTGGAACGATGTATGCTAGTGGGTTAATTAGGTAGGTTAGTAGGTGAGAGGTCATAGCTAAGAAGAGGATTTGAACCTCTGTTGGAAAGGGCTTAGGCCTTTTGCAATTACCAAGCTCTGCCATCTTAGCTTGCCCTATTCTAGGGGGGAGGTTTGTGCCCCTTTACCTATTTTAGTTGTTTTCATTAGGTTGGGGTGAGGCATACTTGTAGCATTGGCCCCAGCCTTCCGGTCCTTTCGTACTAGGAAGGGTCACTGCATAGATAGAAACTGACCTGGATTACTCCGGTCTGAACTCAGATCACGTAGGACTTTAATCGTTGAACAAACGAACCCTTAATAGCGGCTGCACCATTAGGATGTCCTGATCCAACATCGAGGTCGTAAACCCTTTCGTCGATATGGACTCTTAGAAAGGATTGCGCTGTTATCCCTAGGGTAACTTGGTTCGTTGATCAGGCTTGTAGCCTGGGTCATTGTTCGTCAGATGTTCTGTTGCTTTGGGCTGTCGCCCTAGGTTTTAGGGGCAGTGCCCCCGTCGACATGGAGGCTATTTTGTCCTCCGTGGTCGCCCCAACCGAAAACATTAGGATCAGGGTACTATTATGCTTTTAGCTGTTATTTCCGTGGGTAGTTGGCTTGATAGCATAGTTGATCTTGTGTTTTAAGCTCCATAGGGTCTTCTCGTCTTATGGGGTTATGCTCGCCTCTGCACGAGCAGGTCAATTTCACTGACTGGAAAAAGGAGACAGTTGAGCCCTCGTTATGCCATTCATACAGGTCTTCATTTAAAAGACAAGTGATTACGCTACCTTCGCACGGTCAAAATACCGCGGCCGTTAAACTTTTGGTCACAGGGCAGGCGGGACCTCTAATACATTGGTTTGCAAGAGGCGATGTTTTTGGTAAACAGGCGAGGCTCGTGTTTGCCGAGTTCCTTCTTTTTCTTTTAGTCTTTCCTTGATGGTGCACTCCTGTGTTGGGTTAACGGTTGTGTTTTACAGGGTTTTCTTGATTTTTATTATTATTCTGTATTTCCCTCTTTGGTTGGGTCCGTTATTTGTCAGTGGTGGGTCCGATCTGACTTACACGTGTGCTTGGAGAAGGTCGTGCCTTCTTGTTACTAATTTTAGCATTATTGCTTCTATAGTTATATAGAGTGGCTCTGTAGGTTTAGGGGATTGTGATTGTTTTATCGGGATAATAGGGTGGGGTTTTGTCTGAGCTTTAACGCTTTCTGTGCAGGTGGCTGCTTTTAGGCCCACTGAAACAAAGTTCCTTTGATTTAATGTGATCTTTATCCGCCTGTTAAGGTTGTGTTCTTTTTCAAGAGAGCTGTACCTCTCTTGAATAACTCTTAAGGTTTTCTTGATGTCTTTGTTGGTAATGACCTGGGTGACAGTAGAAGCCTTGAGGCTGAACTAATATTCATTTCCTGAGCAACCAGCTATTACTAGGCTCGTTAGGTTTGTCGCCTCTACTCGGAGATCTTCCCACTCTTTTGCCACAGAGACGGGTTTGCCCTATTAGGCTGTCTCGGAGTAGCTCGTCTAGTTTCGGGGGGTCAGACTAAAGTTCTCTTCGCCTGATAAGAACTGGCTAAATCATGATGCAAAAGGTACAAGTTTTAATCTTTGCTTTTTATTGCTTTAACAAGTTGTTTCACTTTCTCTTTCAGCTTTCCCTTGCGGTACTTTCTCTATTGCGCTGCTTTATCCTTTTCTATCGCCTATACTGGGGAGATTAAATGGTTTGTTTATTTTTTTTGATCTTATGGGAGGTTATGTATAAATATTCATTTGTGATGTGTGTGGTGAGGCTAGCTATTTAGCTCAAAATGATCTGATTTGCACAGATGTCCCCTCGGTGTAAGGGAGGTGCTTTTCTATTGAGCTACATTTTGGTTGTTCCAAGTGCACCTTCCGGTACACTTACCATGTTACGACTTGCCTCCTCTTGTTTGGGTTATAGATTTATATATTTGGGGTATTCCTTTGAGGAGAGTGACGGGCGGTGTGTGCGCGCCTCATAGCCGGCTTCAAAAGAATTTTCTATTTTCTTTTTACTGCTAAATCCACCTTCAACCACTGGTTTCACAGTGTTATTCGTGTATTTTCTGTGTCAGAAAATGTAGCCCATTTCTTTCCACTTCATTCGCTACACCTCGACCTGACGTTTTTGGGTGTGCCATTTTTGCTTACTATTAGTCTTTCACAGGGTAAGCTGACGACGGCGGTATATAGGCGGTAATGACAAGAAGTGGTGAGGTTTAACGGGGATTATCGGTTCTAGAACAGGCTCCTCTAGGTGGGTCTGGGGCACCGCCAAGTCCTTTGGGTTTTAAGCTAGCGCTCGTAGTACCCTGGCGGGCAATATGTGTAATTTATCACCAAAGTTTATGACTGAGCATAGTGGGGTATCTAATCCCAGTTTGTGTCTCAGTTGTCGTGGGTTCAAGGGGTCCTTGTTGGGTAGAGCTACCTTCGTGGTTGGGCTTCGGGCTCTCAGGTGCGTATGACAGCTTAGGGGGCTTTTGGCTCTAGTGTAATAGGTATCCTTTAATCACGCTTTACGCCGTGGACTATCAGTTGGGGCCTCTCGTATAACCGCGGTGGCTGGCACGAGTTTTACCGGCCCTCTTAACTCTGGCTGAGTCGAGCTTACGCTCATAGCTCAATGTTTATCACTGCTGAGTTCCCTTGGGGGTGTGGCTTAGCAAGGCGTCTTGGGCTGCGGGTGCGTGCCTGATACCTGCTCCTTTTCCCCTATATGGTTGGGGGATTAAGGGCATTCTCACAGGGGTGCGGAGACTTGCATGTGTAAATTGGGTTAAAATTGATAGTAAGGCCAGGACCAAGCCTTTGTGCCTGCGGAGTTGTCTAGGACCCATCTTAACATCTTCAGTGTTATGCTTTAGTTAAGCTACGCTAGC